ATTCTTTTCTTGGTCATTGAGATTCGTGGATAATTTAGACTACTATTTAGGGATAGATCGTACCTCTTTTTTTTTATCCCCTCGAACAAATCGAAATGATTGAAGTTTTTCTATTTGGAATCGTCTTAGGCCTAATTCCTATTACTTTAGCGGGATTATTCGTGACTGCGTATTTGCAATACAGGCGTGGGGATCAGTTGGATCTTTGATTGAGTAATATTTCTTTTTTGATTGACCTCCTCCAGACCAGAGAGGAGGTCAAATTGGAGTTGCAATTCAACTTTGTTTTGTTAAGTTATTTTACTCTGCTTCGACATAAGATAGATGGAATCACGCTCTGTAGGATTTGAACCTACGACATCGGGTTTTGGAGACCCGCGTTCTACCGAACTGAACTAAGAGCGCTTTCATTCAAAAAGAAAACCCTTTTCTACTCCTAACGTGTCTCACGTACGTATAGTATCCACAAATTCAAGTTATACCCACTTTAATTGATCTCCTTGCTACTGCCCATAAAGAAGAAAGAAGTAATAGGTAGGGATGACAGGATTTGAACCTGTGACATTTTGTACCCAAAACAAACGCGCTACCAAGCTGCGCTACATCCCTTTTCCAAATTGTTGTACAATGGCATTGTACACAATTCCTGTCTTGTTTTCCACATCGTAATTTTCTTCTCTTTCTCTATCTATATAGAACCTTCTTGTCATTTCTTCTTTTTGGTCTCATATAATCAAGTCAAGGAATGGTATACATCTAAAATCGAATCTAATTTCACCTATAAAAGAAAGATTACTATTCCTTGGTAATGTATAGGAGGAAGAGGTCATCTTTTTCTTTTTTAGGGATAGGAAAATCTCGTCTATACGGTTCATTCTATATAGAATATTGATTTTGTTTTTTTAGTTAGGAATTTCGCATAAACAAAAGAAATACAAAAGATCTTGGGCAAGAGTATCTGATCATATATGTATTCCAATAAGGAAGGAGGATTTTCAATGCGGGATATAAAAACATATCTCTCTGTAGCACCCGTGCTAAGTACTCTATGGTTTGGGGCTTTAGCAGGTTTATTGATAGAAATTAATCGTTTATTCCCAGATGCTTTGTCATTCCCTTTTTTTTAATTCTAGTTATTGCTATGCGAGGAATTCTTCGTGACATGACGAAAATTTTCCCTTTTTCAATCCTTTTTTTTTTAGTATAGGAAGGAAAAAGAAAGAAAAGATGGATTGGGTTGAACCTCAGAGTCATGAAAAATTCGGTAAATCCCATTTTGGAAAACAGAAATTCAATTAAAAGCGGTATCCAAGCTAAGTCAGGCCTCAGAAATCAGAGCATAGAAAGAGGCTGGGCTGGCTACTTAAATGAAAGGATTTCGAAGCAAAATCCTTGCTAATTCGACAAGGATTGTATTCTTTAATTATTTCTCCATTTTTTATTACTTAATTTAAGAATTTCCAAAATTTTTTATTCTAATGGATTTTATTCTTCTTCTTCGGATTCAAAATAGAAGAATAAAAGAATAAGTAGAAGAATTAAGTTAAGTCAATCCAAAAAAGAAAGGAGGTTCATGGCCAAGGGGAAAGATGTTAGAATCAGACTTATTTTGGAATGTATCAGTTGTGTTCGAAAAGGTGCCAATAAGGAATCGACGGGGATTTCTAGATATAGTACTCAAAAGAATCGCCACAATACACCTGGACAATTAGAATTCAAAAAATTTTGTCGTTATTGTCGCAAGCATACGACTCATGGCGAAATAAAAAAATAGGAGCATCGTGTGTTCGATCTTTCCAAAGAACAGATTTAATATATAGAACATAGATAGAATACAAAATACAAATCAACTCATTTGATTTCAGGTAGATATTATTTCATATGTATAGAGGGTATTCATATACTATATATGAATCAAATAATATATGGACCAAAGAAAGACTACTTCTTCTGGATCCAAAATTAATAAAATAAAGAAATCCATTTTTTTTCCAATTTTTTAATAAAGAATAAATCATGTATACATCTAAACAACCTTTTCATAAATCTAAGCAACCCTTTCGTAAATCCAAGCAAACTTTTCAAAAATCCAAGCAAACTTTTCGTAAGTCCAAGCAAACTTTTCGTAAATCCAAACAACCTTTTCGTAAATCCAAACAACCTTTTCGTAGGCGTCCTCGGATTGGCCCGGGGGATCCAATTGATTATAGAAACATGAGTTTAATTAATCGATTTATTAGTGAACAAGGAAAAATATTATCGAGACGAATAAATAGATTAACCTTGAAACAACAACGATTAATTACTCTTGCTATAAAACAGGCTCGTATTTTATCTTTCTTACCATTTCGTAACTATGAGAATGAGAAGCAATTTCAAGCCCAGTCAATTTCAATAATTACTGGTCCTAGACCCAGAAAAAATAGACATATTCCTCAATTAACGCAAAAGTTCAATTCCAATCGAAACTTAAGAAACTCCAACCAGAATTTAAGAAACAACAATCGGAACTTAAGTTCCGATTGTTGATGTTTTATTCGAAAGGGCCAGACCTATATATAAGGAAAGTAATCCAGTTTTGATTCTTGTGTTTGTTATAAGAAAGAAAAATGGGGAAGAATAAATAGTTTTTTTATTTATTGCAACATGCTCGTTGATTCTTACCACTTAATCTTAATTTATTGTATCTTCCCGGAGTTCCCTCTCCGGGAATTCGGTTTTAATTATTCCTGTATATTACTTTTTTATCCATTTAATTGATGATCTTTATTTTATTGGAAATCGTGTAAAGATTATTTGGATTTGATACAGCTACTTGTGCAAGCATTTTACGATTAAGAATCAATTCCTTCTTGTACAGATTGTGTATTAATTTACTATAACTATTGAATACTTTATATATCCGCGTTGCTGCGTTTATCCGAGTGATCCACAAACGACGAAAATCCCTCTTTTGCCTGCCTCTATCTCGATGAGAGGAAACAAAAGCTCTTCTTACTTGTTGAGTAATCATTCGATTAAGTCTTAAATGAGCCCCTCTAAAGTTTGAGGCAAATGAACGCATTTTTGTTCGTCGTCTCCGAGCTATATATCCTCGCGGAACTCTGGTCATTGAATCAAATTAACCTTAATGAATAACTAATGATTTCTCTTCTTTTAGCCATCCTTTTTCCCATTAATAACAAAACGAATTATTCCGATATATAAAATATTAATTCCAATGGCTTTTGCTACTGTAACCTTCCCAACCACGATTTTTTATTCTATTCCCTTCAGTTATTTCGCATAGAAATAACAAATTCTAACGATACTCAAAAAAATAGTGGGTTCCATCGTTTCTATGGTTCCCTTTTAAACGGTGAGGCCCTCTCTATACACCGGAGCCCTTTCTTTCATTTCATCAAAAGGTATTGTGAACTTGTATAGTTCACATTCTTTGGCTCTACCTATCCATTATAGAGTAAATAGCTCTTTTCACAATAAGAGTTATCCATACAGTGACGGCATTTAATTATGAAAGTTGGCTAAGTAGCTGACCCTGTTAGTCCGTTCTTTTAAGATAAAGGAGCATAAGCCTTTTTCTTTTTATTACTATTTCCTCCGCTTAATGGATAACCATTCTCTACCAATGGGGGAATTGCTTCTTATTTCCAATTTAGATGATTGGATTTGCACCAAAGGAAACCAGAAATTCCATATTACCATAGAAATCTAGGATAGAGCTTCTCTATCCTATTCATTGGTACCGATCATGGATACTTCCAAAATTGTCTTATTTGTTTGAACTCATGATCTGAACGAGTCACACATACACCCTAGCACATGTTCCTCGACGCTGAGGACATCCCTTAAGCGCGGCCGATTTTCTAGCATTTCGTATTGGCTGTCTTGCGTTTCTAATAAGTTGTTTAACCGTTGGCATGTCGTATGTATATAGAAAAAAAGGATTGGTTTAGATCGATCTTAACCTGATGATTGATCATCATGAAGTATTTCTATTTTCTATTAAATCGCAGAAAACCTGAATTTAGGTTTGAAATAAATTTACAAGAAATGCGACCACTACCAATCCTTAAACATTTCTGGAAACCACACTGGATCAGTATCGCAGTGCTCGTCAATCATTTCATCCCCTACAATATCGACAAGTCCATAAGCTTTGGCTTCGTCTGCTGACATAAAAACATCCCTTTCCATGTCTTCGGATACAACCCAAAAAGGCTTGCCTGTTCTTAGTGCATAAACCCTTGTGATCATTTCGCGAACTTTGTGTAACTCCTCCACTTCTAGTAAAAATTCTGGTGTCCTTGCCCGATAATAAGCACTAGCAGGTTGGTGAAGCATAATCCTCGCGTGAGGGAATGCTATACGCTTGGTGGGTTCTCCTCCAAGCAGAATGAAGGATGCCATGGACGCAGCTATTCCGAGGCATATTGTATATATATCTGGTGTCACCGTTTGCATCGTATCAAAAATTGCCATTCCTGAGATTAGCCACCCGCCTGGGGAGTTTATAAACAAAAAAATATCGCTAATTCCATCTTCTATACTGAGATATACCATGAGACCTGTAATATGATTCGTGATCTCGCAACGAATCTCTTGACCTAAAAAAAGTGTCCTTTCTCGATACATAACATTGTATAAGTCAACCCAAGTCGCTTCTTCATCTCCGGGAATCCGGTAAGGTACTTTTGGAACACCAATGGGCATATTAGATTAATATTATTAAATTTAAGTAAGAAAACTATACTTTAATATGGAAACGTAAGAATGGAAGAGAAAGAAAGAATCCGCAGTTTATTGTCTTTTTTTTTTTCTTATTCTATATGAATACTATGGATTCTATTAATACGTAGATTGAAATAATACATAGATTGAAAGGTTATATCTATAAGGAAGGTAAGACAGATTGAATAAAGAAAAAAGAATCGGTGATTGGAATGATAAACAAAGAGGGATAGGGATCTATTCTTCGTTTTTTTTTCCAAATAGGCCAAGCTACCCATTGCATATTGGCACTTATCGAGTATAGAATAGATCTGCTTCTCTTTCTTCTTACGAACAGAATTGGCTTCTTATTTTTAATGGAATGAAATAAATATTCACGCTTTCTGACACAGAATCCCCTAAAGGGGTTAGGTACATAGGATATGGATAGTCTTTTCCAATGCGATAAAATAAAGCGACATCGTGTCTATTTTTCTTTGCTAAAGGGGTATTTCCATGGGTTTGCCTTGGTATCGTGTTCATACTGTTGTATTGAATGATCCGGGTCGATTGCTTTCGGTGCATATAATGCACACAGCTCTAGTTTCTGGTTGGGCCGGCTCGATGGCTTTATACGAATTAGCGGTTTTTGATCCCTCTGATCCTGTTCTGGATCCAATGTGGAGACAAGGTATGTTCGTCATTCCCTTCATGACTCGTTTAGGAATAACCAATTCGTGGGGTGGTTGGAGTATTTCAGGAGGAACTGTAACGAATCCGGGTATTTGGAGTTATGAAGGTGTGGCAGGTGCGCATATTGTGTTTTCTGGCTTGTGTTTCTTGGCAGCTATCTGGCATTGGGTATATTGGGACCTAGAAATATTCTGTGATGAGCGGACGGGAAAACCCTCTTTGGATTTGCCCAAGATTTTTGGAATTCATTTATTTCTTGCAGGGGTGGCTTGCTTTGGCTTTGGCGCATTTCATGTAACGGGTTTGTATGGTCCTGGGATATGGGTGTCCGATCCTTATGGACTAACTGGAAAAGTACAAGCTGTAAATCCAGCGTGGGGTGTAGAAGGTTTTGATCCTTTTGTTCCGGGGGGAATAGCTTCTCATCATATTGCTGCGGGTACATTGGGCATATTAGCGGGCCTATTCCATCTTAGTGTCCGTCCGCCTCAACGTCTATACAAAGGATTACGTATGGGCAATATTGAAACTGTACTTTCCAGTAGTATCGCTGCTGTTTTTTTTGCAGCTTTCATAGTTGCCGGAACTATGTGGTATGGGTCAGCAACTACCCCAATCGAATTATTTGGGCCTACTCGTTATCAGTGGGATCAGGGATACTTTCAGCAAGAAATATATCGAAGAGTTAGCGATGGGTTAGCCGAAAATCTTAGTTTATCAGAAGCTTGGTCTAAAATTCCCGAAAAATTAGCCTTTTATGATTATATTGGTAATAATCCGGCAAAGGGGGGATTATTCAGAGCAGGCTCAATGGACAATGGGGATGGAATAGCTGTTGGATGGTTAGGACATCCCGTCTTTAGAGATAAAGAAGGGCGCGAGCTTTTTGTACGCCGTATGCCTACTTTTTTTGAAACATTTCCGGTTGTTTTGGTAGATGAAGAGGGAATTGTGAGAGCGGACGTTCCTTTTAGAAGAGCAGAATCCAAATATAGTGTTGAACAAGTAGGCGTAACGGTGGAGTTCTATGGTGGCGAACTTAATGGAGTAAGTTATTCTGATCCTGCTACTGTAAAAAAATATGCGAGGCGTTCCCAATTAGGGGAAATTTTTGAATTAGATCGGGCTACTTTGAAATCGGATGGTGTTTTTCGCAGCAGTCCAAGGGGTTGGTTCACTTTTGGTCATGCTACCTTTGCTTTGCTCTTCTTTTTCGGACACATTTGGCATGGCGCTAGAACCTTGTTCCGAGATGTTTTTGCTGGTATTGATCCAGACTTGGATGCTCAAGTGGAATTTGGAACATTCCAAAAAGTTGGAGATCCAACTACAAGGAGACAGGCAGTCTGATACCACATTGCTATGGTATCTTTCATCTCTCTTTTTTGATTTGACATGGGAAACATCTCCCATCCTTTCTTTGACTCTTTTTCTTTCTTTATATGGGAAATGATCCCAAATGACAAATGAATAGGTGTGGAAGTTATAATTGTAAATAAACCACGATCGAATCTATGGAAGCATTGGTTTATACGTTCCTTTTAGTTTCGACTTTAGGGATAATTTTTTTCGCTATCTTCTTCCGAGAACCACCTAAGGTTCCGACTAAAAAAATGAAATAATTTCATTGAAGTAAGAAGTCTCCCCATCTGGGAGACTTCTTACTTCAATTAGTCCCCGTGTTCTTCGAATGGATCTCTTAATTGTTGAGAGGGTTGCCCAAACGCGGTATATAAGGCATACCCAGTAAAGCTTACAAGTAAACCAGATATGGAGATGGCGACTAAAGTTGCTGTTTCCATTTTTATAGAATTTCAAGATTACAATGGATCTACGAAAAGATCGTGTATTTACAACTACAACGGAATAGTATACAAAGTCAACACCAATGATTAAATAGAATTTATGGCTACACAAACCGTTGAAGATAGTTCTAGACCTGGGCCAAGACGAACTCGCGCAGGTAGTTTATTGAAACCCTTGAATTCGGAATATGGGAAAGTAGCTCCGGGTTGGGGGACTACTCCTTTTATGGGGGTCGCAATGGCTTTATTCGCGATATTCCTATCTATCATTTTAGAAATTTATAATTCTTCTGTTTTACTGGACGGAATTTTAATGAATTAGGTTTCTACTAACTAAAACTACGAAGTCATAGTTTTTCCATCCAAAAAAGCCTTTCTACTTTAAGCTCTACATTTCTAGACATTCTGGTAGTTCGACCGTGGAATTTTTTTGTTTCGGTATCTCTGGAATATGAGTGTGTGACTTGTTAGAATTGATCCTATTGATAATACATAGAAAGGGCCTGTTATCTCTATCAAGATGATTCTAATTCGTCGGATATTTATTATTTATTCTAGTATCTGGAACACGAAATAGATAGAGTGGATCAAGAAAAAAAAATGGAACTATGATTCATACTCACTATTCAGACCTCGCAACCAGACTGAAAAAAATTCAAGTAGTTTTTAATAAAAAAAGAAAATGTCTTCCTTCCAAATTTGTTTGCCCAAAAGACAACTTTTTTTTTCTCTTGATTTTGTCGAGTTATTACACCGATTCAATAAATGATCATCAAGCGGTTCTTATTCGAAGAACCCTTGCCTTTTGTTTAGCTTGAGACTCAATCATCGTGGCTCTAGTATGAATCTAAGGTTTTAATTGAACTGATTCATAGGATCGCAACAAGATAATTTCTATCAGAAAACTACTAGAATTTTTGCTTTATTTATTTACTAGTAAAACAAAACAAGAGTAAATCCGCATTACGCAAAAAAAAAAAAAAGAAATCCAAAATAGGGAAGAGAAAAGTCAAGAGGCCTCTAATGACCAACATAAGGCAAAGAAAGGAAGACAGATGAGCCAACTTGAGATTTTTTGGCATTATCATCACAAAGAATAAATTCTGGATTTTTCTTATTTCATATCTTCAAGGCAAATCGACCCAATCCAGTGGCTGATGAAGTTTTGAACCCTTTTTTTTTTCTAATATCCGTTGAAAATTTGTGTGTTTCTGCTTGAGCCGTACGAGATGAAATTTTCATATACGGTTCTCGGAGGGGGACTCGGGTTAGTTACCTATCTCAATAAAGTATATGATTGGTTTGAGGAACGTCTTGAGATTCAGGCAATTGCGGATGATATAACTAGTAAATATGTTCCTCCTCATGTCAACATATTTTATTGTTTAGGGGGAATTACACTTACTTGTTTTCTAGTACAAGTCGCTACAGGTTTTGCTATGACTTTTTACTACCGCCCAACCGTTACAGAGGCTTTTTCCTCGGTTCAATACATAATGACCGAGGCCAACTTTGGTTGGTTAATCCGATCAGTTCATCGATGGTCAGCAAGTATGATGGTTCTAATGATGATCCTGCACGTATTTCGTGTGTATCTCACAGGTGGATTTAAAAAACCCCGCGAATTAACTTGGGTCACAGGTGTGGTTTTGGCTGTATTGACTGCATCGTTTGGTGTAACTGGTTATTCTTTGCCTTGGGATCAAATTGGTTATTGGGCAGTCAAAATTGTGACAGGTGTACCTGAAGCGATTCCGGTAATAGGATCGCCTTTAGTGGAGTTATTGCGTGGAAGTGCTAGTGTGGGCCAATCCACTTTGACTCGTTTTTATAGTTTACATACTTTTGTACTGCCTCTGCTTACCGCCGTATTTATGTTAATGCACTTTCCAATGATACGTAAGCAAGGTATTTCGGGTCCTTTATAGGGAAGGCATATCATAGAGAAAGATAATTCTAATTCTCATATATCATATCGGGTAGGTTGTGGTATTTCATTGCTACAAACATGGGTTATTGTAAAATAAGACATGTCATTTGGATACTTTTCTTCAACTCCGAAGTATTTTGATACAAATAGTTGAAGTTAATTTTACGAAAGAAAATAAGGCGGATTATGGGAGTGTGTGACTTGAATTATTGATTTGGCCATGCAGATAAAGAATTGGATCTGCCACATTAGAATTCACAACCAAAGGTGTCTCCGCATCCAATCAACACGTAAGTCCCCTATCTAGGAAGGATAGGCTGGTTCACTTGAGGAGAATATTTTCTATGATCATACCCCGACCATGTCATCCATGAACAGGCTCCGTAAGATCCCATAGAGTAGAAATGGAATAAGTCATATCACATGATCTAATTCTCTATTTATTACACTTACTTTTTTATTATAGTATGGAAATGCATTCATTTTCTTTGCATCGATTGCGATCCGCAATACTATCGGAGTAAAAGAAGGTATCTAAGGAAGAACGTAGGCTAGACTTTTGGATTTTTTATTAGTAACAAGTAAATACTTTGTTTGGACGTAAGAAATTTGCGATATTGAGGGGATAAACACCAACTAATCAAGAGACATGAGACAATCCACAAAGCAATTGATCATGATCAAATTTGCAAGCCCACTTGGATATTGAGCATTTACCCATAAGAATAGGATTCTTTTCAATGAGTAGTTGTAGGTGCAACTTCGGAAAAGAGAATCTGATAAAGCTTTTCTTACCTAGAGTCATTGAGTCATTATATACCTTATTCTATTATGGATCTTCCACGGTCTTTTTTCTTTCATT